GAGAGCTAGATTCGCCTCAATTGCCTGTTTCTTACCTTCAGCTCTACTTAAGTTAGCTTCAGCTATTTTAAGAGCTTGTTGAGCTTCTTGCGGATCAATGTCAGTACTCATCTCTGCATCATTTCCTAAAATAGTGATCTCATTATTACCTATCCTAGCGAAACCGCCCATCAGAGCCACAGTTAACCATTGGTCATTGAGGCGTATTCTCAAAAGACCGATATCTACAGCTGTAGCAATAGGGGCATGGTTTGGTAATACACCAATTTGGCCACTATTAGTAGATAAAATGATTTCTTTCACTTCTGAATCCAAAATAATTCGATTAGGAGTCAGTACACAAAGATTTAAGGTCATTTCTTCAAATTGCTCTCCCCTTCTAAGTTCATAGCTTTCGCGGTAGCTTCATCAATGTTACCCACCAAATAAAAGGCCTGCTCGGGAAGACCATCTAATTCTCCGGAAAGAATCAATTGAAACCCCTTAATTGTTTCTGCGAGAGCAACATATTTACCTGGAGAACCAGTAAATACTTCTGCCACGAAGAAGGGTTGTGACAAAAAACGCTCAATTTTTCGTGCTCTTGCTACAGTTAAACGGTCCTCCTCGGATAATTCGTCCAACCCAAGTATAGCTATAATGTCTTGAAGTTCTTTGTAACGTTGTGAAGTTTGCTTAACTCTTTGCGCAATTTCATAATGTTCCTCGCCAACAATCCGAGGTTGTAACATAGTTGACGTGGAATCTAAAGGATCCACTGCCGGATAAATACCTTTGGCAGCTAATCCTCTTGATAGTACGGTAGTAGCATCTAAATGTGCAAATGTCGCGGCAGGAGCAGGGTCGGTCAAATCGTCCGCAGGTACATAAACTGCTTGGATCGAAGTTATGGATCCCTCTTTGGTAGAAGTAATTCTTTCTTGCAAAGAACCCATTTCTGTACTAAGTGTAGGTTGATAACCTACTGCAGAAGGCATTCTCCCTAATAAGGCGGATACTTCCGATCCTGCTTGGACGAAACGAAAGATATTGTCGATGAATAAAAGTACGTCTTGCTCATTAACATCCCGGAAATATTCTGCCATGGTTAGGGCAGTCAAACCAACTCTCATACGAGCTCCCGGGGGTTCATTCATTTGACCATAGACTAGAGCCACTTTTGATTCTGCAATATTTTTTTCATTAATGACTCCAGATTCTTTCATTTCCATGTAGAGATCATTTCCTTCACGAGTACGTTCGCCTACTCCGCCAAATACGGATACGCCTCCATGAGCTTTGGCAATGTTGTTGATCAATTCCATGATGAGTACTGTTTTACCTACTCCAGCTCCTCCAAATAACCCTATTTTTCCTCCACGGCGATAGGGAGCTAAAAGATCCACTACTTTAATTCCTGTTTCAAAGATTGATAATTTTGTATCTAACTGTATAAAGGCAGGCGCCGATCTATGAATAGGAGATGTTGTGCGAGTATCTACGGGACCTAAATTATCAACAGGCTCCCCAAGAACATTGAAAATTCGTCCAAGAGTAGCTCCTCCGACTGGAACACTTAGAGGAGTTCCCGTGTCAATCACTTCCATCCCTCTCATCAGCCCATCTGTAGCATTCATAGCGACAGCTCTAACTCGATTATTTCCTAATAATTGTTGTACCTCGCAAGTAACATTAATTTGTGGACCGGCAGTATCTCGACCCTTAACTACTAAAGCATTATAAATATTAGGCATTTTGCCGGGGGTAAAAACGACATCCAATACCGGGCCAATAATTTGAGCGATACGCCCTAGGTTTTTTTCTTCAAGCGTGGAAACGCCAAGACCAGAAGTAGTAGGATTTGTTCTCATAATAATAAAGTGAAATATGTCGAAATTTTTGAATAGTACCGAAAAAAATATGTCCGATATCAAATTGATCAGTTAATTCAATAATAAATAAATGGAGTTAGCATTCGATTTAGTTTGTACCACTCAAATGAATCCAATTCAATCATTTACACTACACATTGAATGATGAAATTTTCAAGTTCAACCAATCTTTATTTCTTTTTTTATGGATTTTTGTGTTTTATACTACGATTTATGCCTAGTTTCACATCTAGGATTTACATATACAACATATATCACTGTCAAGAGGGAATTTTTATTAGTATTTCATTTCTTAGATTAATAATAAGAAGGGATATACTCCTCCATTATAAACTTGCAAAACAAGGATTGGGTTGCACCATATATATAAAAGAGTATACAATAATATAGATATACAATAATGATGTATTTTATTTATCAAATACATGGTCTAATAACAAACCAATTTTAACATTTTAATTAGTTTATAATATTCGTTAAATATTTTGTGTTTGAAAAATTGTTGTCAAAGGTTTTGAGTTATTTACGCCTAATACATATCGAGTAGACCTTGTTGTTGTAAGAATTCTTAATTCATGAGTTGTAGGGAGGGACTTATGTCACCACAAACAGAGACTAAAGCAAGTGCG